TATATAGTGTATATACAACAATATATAGTGACACATCATACTCGTTACTTGTCGTCGATCGAGCCTTTTCTGGTTTAGGGGTTTAACAGATTTAAACAGGCATCTCTCGGCGTTGGGGGTAGGGGGGTTTACCGCGTATAGACGCCCCGGGGCATCTTATACAGGTATGGGGAAGGTAAATGATATGTATGCTCGTGAAATAAATATATGGTGATATAAAGGATATGTCATTAAATAATTAAGAATATTTACTCATGATATTACTAAACAGTACCACCTTGTCTGTTAATTCTTGAAAGTGGTCATCAATGCCAGATGAATGTAGACCTAAAAAAAAAACCATATGCATATAAGAGAACGCTCGGCATGGTGGGTTTTTGCTATTTTGTACTACACCAATAATCAGATGTCGTTGACGATGTGAGATTTGTCTAGTTATTCAGTTATGTTCTCAGATAGGAACCAGATGCCAGTAATAGTTCATATTGTGTAACCCCCACGATTATTGTCCCTGACCCTTCAAGGATAATATGCATTAACTTGTGATTGTTGGTGATTTCTTACTACATAAATATTCCTGGGCCGATTTTAGTTATTCTTCATAGAAAATGTTTTAGAACAGTTATGGGGATTAATCTATTTCCCAGCTCTAAAGAAATTATTTGTAGAATATAAGTTTGTGTCTTGATGAGTTTATATTTATTACTTTTACATAATGTATGGGTAATATAGATGTATGCAATATTATACATAGTATGTATTGGTACATATATATATGTAATATATACATATATGTATTAATGCATATATATATATGTAATATGTACATATTATGTATTAGCACATATATATGTAATATATATATACTATGTATTAGTACATATATGTAATATATACATATTATGTATTAGTACATACATGTGATATCATGTATGTATGCATACATATGTTTATTATACATTTGTTGTGCTGTTACATGCAGTACTGTATATTGCAGAAAATAGTTTAGTTTAGAATCCTAGCTTTGGGAGTTAGGGGTGGGAGTTGAATTCTCTCTTTTCTGGCACTAGGATGGATTTTAACCTTCAATCTCCGGATTACAAAACCGGCGCTTTTGAGTTAAGCTACTAGGGCAGTTTCAGTTAAGTAGTTTGTTTTCTAATCATCCGGTTGCAGGCATGAGGATAAGTAGAAGAGTGAAGTATAAGACTGACGCGATTTGTCCGATGATAATAAATGGGTGTTCTACTGGTATTCCGCCGATTCATGTTAAAATGAATACGTCTGCAACTAGGGTTCAAAATAGGAATTGGGTGAGTGGGCGGAATGTGAGTCCTCGTTGTTTTGAGGTGTGGAGTATTGGGACTAGTATAAGCACCAGGATGGAGAATAGTAGAGCTAGTACTCCGCCTAGTTTGTTTGGGATTGAGCGTAGGATGGCGTAGGCGAATAGGAAGTATCATTCGGGTTTGATGTGAGTTGGTGTCACTAGCGGGTTGGCGGGGGTAAAGTTGTCGGGGTCTCCTAATAGGTTGGGGGAGAAGAGAGCTAGTGATAGAAGGAGGGTTATTAAAATAATAAATCCTAGAAGGTCTTTAAATGAGAAGTATGGGTGAAATGAGATCTTGTCTGCATCTGAGTTAACTCCGATTGGGTTGTTTGAGCCCGTTTCGTGTAGGAACATGGCGTGGATTAAAGTTGCAGCTACTACAATGAATGGAAGAAGGAAGTGGAATGCGAAGAACCGTGTTAGTGTTGCATTATCTACGGAGAAGCCACCTCAAATTCATTGTACTAGATCATTGCCAATGTAAGGGATTGCGGAGAGAAGGTTTGTGATAACTGTGGCACCTCAGAATGATATTTGGCCTCATGGCAGTACGTAGCCTACGAATGCGGTTATTATAACTAGGAGGAGCAGGACTACTCCAATGTTTCATGTTTCTTTATAAAGGTAAGATCCGTAGTATAGACCTCGTCCGATGTGAAGGTAGATACAGATGAAAAAGAATGAGGCTCCGTTGGCATGGATGTTTCGGATGGCTCAGCCGTAGTTGACATCTCGGCAGATGTGGGCTACAGATGAAAATGCGCTTGTGATGTCTGACGTGTAGTGTATTGCTAGAAATAGCCCTGTAACAATTTGTACTACTAAGCACAGGAGAAGTAAGGAGCCGAAGTTTCATCATGCTGAGATGTTGGAAGGGGCTGGTAAGTCGATGAGGGAGTCGTTAACGATTTTGAGTAGTGGGTGGGTTTTTCGGGTGACCATTAGTTCTCGTAGTTGAATTACAACAATGGGTTTTCAAGTCGTAGGTCTCGGTTAAAATCCGGGCGGGAATTATGGAATACCTTCTTGATCTTTTTTTGTTGGGTTTGGTGGTTGGGTTAATTGGGGTTGCTTCTAACCCTGCACCGTATTTTGCTGCGTTAGGTTTAGTTATTGCTGCGGGGGTAGGATGTGGTATTTTGGTGGGACATGGTGGGTCATTATTATCTCTTTTGTTGTTTTTAATCTATTTAGGTGGGATGTTGGTTGTATTTGCTTATTCGGCGGCGCTAGCTGCTGAACCTTTTCCAGAGACTTGAGGAGTTCGCTCTGTAAAAATTTATGTTATTGCCTATATGTTTAGTGTAGGGGTAGCGGCGTGGTGATTTTATGGGGGTTGATACGGGAGCTATTTAGTTGTTGATGAGTTTAAGGAGTTTTTTACATTGCGCGGGGATTTTAACGGGGTTGCTTTGATGTATTCTTTTGGAGGGGTGTTGGTAATTTGTGCGTGAGTTTTATTGTTGAGTTTGTTTGTAGTCTTAGAGGTGACTCGTGGCTTAAGTCGTGGGGCTTTGCGGGCTGTCTAAATAGTTGTGAGTAGAACGATTGCTATGATTGAGGTTAGTAGATAGATGGTCAGGTAGATTTTAATTATGTTTGAGTCCATGCTGTCAAATTTTGCTGAGATGGATGTGTGGATTGGTACTATTCCTTTTGGGCCGAGTTCTATTCATTGGCGATCAAATTTAGTGGCTTTTTTTCCTAGGGTGAGGCCTAGTTGGGGGATTAGGCGGTGAATGGTTGAGGTAAAGTAGCCAAGTATGTTTGAGAAATTGTGGAGGTTTAGTACGGGGGTTACTTTAAATTGTTTGGCGGTTATAGTTGTTAATGCAATAGCAATTAGGACTCCAGTAATTGTTACTATAATTGCTGCCAGTTTAATGGAGGTTGGTATTGTTATGACTGGTACTTTTGATGGAAGGAAATTTGATGTAATGATAAGTCCTGCAATAATGCTTCCTCATGCTAGGCGTTTGATTGGGTTGATTACTGCAGGGTTATTTTCATTGATTGGTGTTATAGATGAAAAACGTGGGGTGCCCATTGTTACGAAGTAAATGACACGGAAACTATACACTGCTGTGAATGAGGTGGCGATTAGTGTTAAGGTGAGGGCTCAGGCGTTTAGGTAAGAGGTGTTGAGGGCTTCAATGATTGCGTCTTTTGAGAAAAATCCGGTTAAGAAGGGGGTGCCGGTTAATGCGAGGCTTCCGATTGTTAAGCAGGTGGAGGTAAATGGAAGTAGTTTAAATAGTCCTCCTATTTTTCGAATATCTTGTTCGTCATTAAGGCTGTGAATAATTGAGCCTGAGCATAGGAATAGTATTGCTTTAAAGAAGGCATGGGTGCAGATGTGTAAGAAGGCTAGTTGAGGTTGGTTTAGTCCAATTGTAACTATTATTAGGCCTAGTTGACTAGATGTTGAGAAGGCTACAATTTTTTTGATATCGTTTTGGGTTAAAGCGCAGGTTGCTGTAAATAAGGTGGTTAGGGCTCCTAAGCAGAGGCAGATTGTAAGGGCTAGGTTGTTGTTTTCTATGAGGGGGTGGAGGCGGATTAGGAGAAAAATTCCTGCTACGACTATTGTACTTGAGTGCAGTAGGGCAGAAACGGGGGTGGGACCTTCCATAGCTGATGGCAATCACGGGTGTAGTCCAAATTGAGCTGACTTGCCTGTTGCTGCGATGATCAGTCCAATTAGGGGCAGGGTGAGGTCGAAGTATTTCGATATTAGGAAAATTTGTGAAATTTCTCATGAATTTATATTTATTGCGATTCATGCAATTGATAAGATTAGTCCAATGTCTCCGACTCGGTTGTATAGAACAGCTTGTATGGCTGCTGTGTTAGCATCTGCTCGTCCATATCATCAGCCAATTAGTAGAAATGATATAATCCCTACTCCTTCTCATCCGATAAATAGCTGAAATATATTGTTGGCTGTAACTAGGATAACTATTGCTACTAGAAATAATAGCAGGTATTTAAAGAAACGGTTAATATATGGATCTGCACTTATATATCATGATGCGAAGTCTAAGATAGATCAAGTAACGAATAGGGCAATTGGGGTGAAAATGAGTGAATAGTGGTCGAATTTAAAGCTAACATTGATATCAAATGTTGTGATATTTATTCAATGTCAGCTTGAGATAATGTTTTCTGTTCCTTGATCTAAGAAGATGGCTAGTGGGATTAAGCTAATGAAAAATGCAGTGCTTACGGCGGTTTTGACATGGGCGGTGGCTCAGTTCGGTTTTTGTGGGTTTGGGCTGAGAGTTATGAGTAAGGGGTAAATTAAAATTGCAAGTATTAGGATAAGTGTAGAACTTATTACAAGGTTTGTCATAGCTACTACTTGGAGTTGCACCAAGAGTTTTTGGTTCCTAAGACCAACGGATGAGCTATTATCCTTTAGTAGCTCGAGTGAGCCATGGAGTTTAACCATGGGGGTATGGATTAGCAGTCCTTACTGCTTTTGGCCTCTCTCGGTGGATAAGTGGATTTTAACCTCTATTTTTAGAACCACAATCTAATGTTTTAGTTGAAACTATATCTACAGTACCATCATCCTCATATAAGCTCTGGTTTTGTGATGAGTATAATGATTGGGAGGAGGTGTAGGGTTATAAGTAGGTGTTCTCGGGTGTGATATGGTTGTAGGTTAATGATGTGGGTGGGTAGTGTGCCTCGTTGGGTTTTTAGGAATAGATATAGTGAGTAAGCAGCTGTGATTAGGGTGCCTGTTCCTGTGATAATTAGTGTTCAGGGGGATCAATTGAATATGGCTGTAATAATTAGCAGTTCTCCCATGAGATTAGGTAGGGGAGGTAAGGCTAGATTTGCTAGGTTGGCAATAAATCATCAGGCTGCGGTTAGTGGAAGAAGTAGTTGTATTCCTCGGGCTAGGACTATGGTCCGGCTGTGGGTGCGTTCATATGTGGTGTTAGCAAGACAGAAGAGTGCAGACGATACCAGGCCATGGGCAATTATTAAGATAATTGCCCCGGTGAAGCCTCATGGGGTTTGGATTAAAATCCCTCCTGCAACTAGTCCTATGTGGCTAACTGATGAGTAGGCAATGAGTGATTTTAAGTCTGTTTGTCGTAGACAAATTGAACCTGTTATAATAACTCCTCATAAGGCTAAGATAATAAATGGGTATGCTATTTCTTTAGACAGTGGGTCTAGTAAAATTATTATTCGTATTATTCCGTAGCCTCCAAGTTTTAGTAAAATTGCAGCTAGGACTATAGAGCCCGCTACTGGTGCTTCTACATGGGCTTTCGGAAGTCAGAGGTGGACTCCATATAGTGGTATCTTTACTAAGAAGGCGATTAAACATCCTAATCATCAAATTTTGTCGCTCCAGGAGAGAAGTATTATTGGCTGGGAGTATTGTAGTGTAATTATTGATAGTGTTCCTATGTTTTGGTGTAGGAGTAGAAGTGCTACGAGCAGAGGAAGTGAGCCTGCTAAGGTGTAAAAAAGGAAGTAGGTTCCTGCATTTAGTCGTTCTGTTTGATTACCCCATCGTGTAATAATGATTAGTGTTGGGATCAGGGTTGCTTCAAATATAATATAAAATATTATGATCTCTGTTGCTCCGAAAGCTATAATCAGAAATATTTGTAAAGATGTTAGGAGTGTAATGTAGGTTCGTTGGCGGCTTAGTGGTTCATTTTTGATGTGGTTTTGGCTGGCAAGAATTATTAATGGTAGGAGTCAGCAGGTAAGTACTAGTAGCGGGGTTGATAGCGGGTCTGTGCCTAGACATGTATTGAGGGTTGATCAGCCCGTTTCTGAGGGTCATTTTAATCAAGAAATGCTAAGTAAGGCAATTAGGAGGCTTTGTATAGTGGAGGTAGATCAAAGTCATTTTGGGGAAGCTAGTCAAATTGTGGGGTATAGCATAATGGTTGGAATTAAAATTTTTAGCATTGTAATAGGTTTAAGGATTGTAAGCGGTCTGTGCCATGTGTTCGGGCTGTGGCAACAAGAAGGGCCAAGCCTGCGCTTGCTTCACAGGCGGAAAAGGTGAGCAAGAGGAGAGGGGCGGCTGAAAAAGCTGTGGATTCTAATTGCAGGGCTCATAAGCCCAGTGCGATAAATAGTGACAGTATTATTCCTTCTAAGCATAAAAGGGCGGATAGGAGGTGGGTTCGGTGGAATGCGAGGCCCGTGAGTCCTAATAGAAAAGCTGAGGTAAAGCTGAAATGTACTGGTGTCATAAGAGAGTCGTGGATTTAAACCACGGTTTTCTGAGCCGAAATCAGAGGTCTTGTTTTGGACTAACTCTCTATTCAGCCCATTCTAGGCCTCCTTGAATTCATTCATAAATTAAGCCGGCTGTTAATAGAATAAGAATAATGGAAGCCCATAGGAATGTAATAGTGGGTTCTGAGAGTTGGTTTGCTCACGGAAGGGGTAATAGGAGTGCAATTTCTAAGTCAAATAGTAGAAATAGGATAGCCACTAAGAAAAATCGTAGGGAAAATGGTAGTCGTGCAGATCCTAGTGGGTCAAATCCACATTCGTATGGGGATAATTTTTCTGTATCTGGGTTTATTTGTGGTAATCAGAAGGATACTAGGGCCAGAACTAGTGATAAAATAATAGAGATTGTGAAGATTGTCGTTATTAGATTCATTATCTTTCCTTGGGTTTTAACCAAGACTGAATAATTGGAAGTCACTCGTACTAACTTTAATACTAGAAAGATATGATCCTCATCAGTAAATTGAGACGTATAAGAATAATCAGACTACGTCTACAAAGTGTCAATATCAGGCAGCTGCTTCAAATCCAAAGTGGTGTTCTGATGTAAAGTGGTATTGTAGTTGACGAAGTAGACAAATAGCTAGGAATGTTGAGCCGATAATTACATGTAATCCGTGGAAGCCTGTGGCTACAAAGAAGGTGGAGCCATAAACTCCGTCAGCGATTGTGAAAGGGGCTTCATAGTATTCTATGGCTTGTAGGGCGGTGAAGTAGAACCCTAGTAGAATGGTCAGTGTTAAAGATTGAATTGCTTGTTTTCGGTGGCCTTCTATGATGCTGTGGTGAGCTCATGTTACTGTTACACCTGAGGCCAGGAGTACTGCTGTGTTAAGTAGTGGGACTTCGAATGGGTCTAAGGTTGTAATGCCTGTTGGGGGTCAGCAGCCGCCTAATTCTGGTGTTGGGGCGAGGCTGGAGTGGTAGAAGGCTCAGAAAAATCCTAAGAAAAAGAATACTTCTGATGTAATAAATAAAATTATTCCATAGCGAAGCCCCTTTTGGACGGGAGGGGTGTGGTGTCCTTGAAAGGTTCCTTCGCGGATAATGTCTCGTCATCATTGATATATAGTGAGTAGAAGTAATACTAAGCCTAGTGTTAGGAGAGTTGTTGTGTTGAAGTGGAATCAAATTGCTAATCCTGATGTTATTAGGAGGGCAGCAATTGCACCTGTAAGGGGTCATGGGCTCGGGTCTACCATGTGGTATGCGTGTGCTTGGTGGGTCATAGTGCTTAAGTGATGGGTTAAATGTTTTCTTGTAAGTACAGGCTAACAAGAAGGACAAATACATAGGCTTGAATTATTGCCACTGCGATTTCTAAAAGTGTTAGTAAGACTAGGAGAGTAGCGGTAAATACTGCTGCTGTTGCCATTATTGGTAGTATTACGAAGGTTGCGCTTGAGATCAGTTGAATAAGCAGATGTCCTGCTGTAAGGTTAGCTGTTAATCGCACTCCAAGTGCCAAGGGTCGAATAAATAGGCTAATGGTTTCGATGATAATCAATACAGGGATTAATGGTACGGGTGTGCCTTCTGGTAGAAGATGACCTAATGCTGCTGTGGGTTGATTTCGTAATCCAATTAGTACTGTTGCTAGCCAAAATGGTACTGCAAGGCCCATATTAAGTGATAATTGTGTTGTTGGCGTAAAAGTATATGGTATGAGTCCTAGCATATTTAGTGATAAGATAAAAATTATAAGGGAGGCTAATATTAATGCTCATTTGTGCCCGCTTTTATTTAGTGGGGTAAGGAGTTGACTTGTGAAGTTTTTAATAAATCAGCTTTGAAGGGTAACTAAGCGATTGTTTTGTCAGCGATTTGATGGGGATGGGACGAGAATTCATGGGAGGGTAAGTGCAATGGTAATCAGTGGAATACCTAAATATGTGGTGCTCATAAATTGGTCAAATATGTTTAGTGCCATGGTCAGTTTCAGGTGTCTGTTTTTAGATTTTCAGTGCTAATTGGGTTTATGTCGTTTGTAAAATTATGGTTTAAGATTTTATATGGAATAATTGTTAGGAAAACTAATCATGTAAATACTAAGATGAAGAATCATGGGGCGGGGTTTAATTGTGGCATATCACTGGAGGTGGTTGGGAATCACCAATTTTTAGCTTAAAAGGCTAACGCTAGTCCCGTTTTAGCTTTCTAGTGAGGCGTCTTCAAGTATGAGGGAGGATCAGTTTTCAAAGTGTTCTAGAGGGACGGCTTCAACGACAATAGGTATGAAGCTGTGGTTTGCACCGCAGATTTCAGAACATTGGCCGTAGAAGATACCAGGGCGTGAGGCAATAAAGGCTGTTTGGTTTAAGCGTCCTGGGACAGCATCCATTTTAATTCCGAGGGCTGGGACGGCTCATGAGTGAAGTACATCTTCAGCTGATACTAATACTCGGATTGGGGATTCCATTGGTACTACCATTCGATGGTCTGTTTCTAGTAGTCGGAATTGTCCTGGGGTTAAGTCTTGAGTTGGTACTATATAGGAGTCAAATGCTAGGTTTTCATAATCAGTGTATTCATAGCTTCAGTATCATTGATGGCCTATAGCTTTAACTGTAAGATGGGGGTCATTAACTTCATCTATTAGGTATAAAATTCGTAGGGATGGTAGTGCAATTATAACTAAAATTACTGCTGGTAGAATAGTTCAGATAATTTCAATTTCTTGTGAGTCTAAGATATATTTGTTGGTTAGTTTTGTTGAAACCATAACAACAATAATGTATAGAACTAATGTGCTAATTAAGAATACAATTATTAAAGCATGATCATGAAAGTGGAGGAGTTCTTCTATTACAGGCGAGGCTGCGTCTTGTAGTCCTAGTTGTGATGGGTGTGCCATAATGTAAGATGCGCGGGGATTCAACCCACAATTCTGCCTTGACAAGGCAGTGTAATTAATTTTACTAGCGTCTCATAAAAGAAAGTGACAGAGTGGTTATGTGACTGGCTTGAAACTAGTTTATGGGGGTTCAATTCCTTCCTTTCTCGACTTCTTGAATTTGCACGAATGCTGGTTCTTCAAATGTGTGGTATGGAGGAGGGCAGCCATGTAATCACTCAGCATTTGTTGGGGTAAGTTCTACAGATAGAACTTCCCGTTTAGCAGCAAAGGCTTCTCATAAGATGAACAGGAACATGACGACTGCTACTAGGGATATGAGGGATCCGATAGAGGAGACTGTGTTTCATAGGGTATAGGCATCTGGGTAATCTGAATAACGGCGTGGCATTCCAGCTAGTCCTAGGAAGTGTTGTGGGAAGAAGGTAATATTTACGCCTGCAAACATAACTCCGAAGTGAATTTTTGTTCAGGTGTCGTGGAGGGTGTAGCCTGTGAATAGAGGGAATCAGTGTACGAAAGCTCCTATGATGGCAAATACAGCTCCTATTGATAGTACGTAGTGGAAGTGGGCAACTACATAATAGGTATCGTGGAGGACAATATCGAGTGATGAATTGGATAGTACAATTCCTGTCAGGCCTCCCACTGTAAACAGGAAGATAAAACCAAGGGCTCATAGCAGGGGTGTTTCTCATTTAATTGAGCCTCCATGGAGAGTAGCTAGTCAGCTAAATACTTTAACCCCTGTTGGGATGGCAATAATTATTGTTGCTGATGTAAAGTATGCTCGGGTGTCTACGTCCATGCCTACCGTAAACATGTGATGAGCTCACACAATAAATCCTAGAAGACCAATGGCCATTATTGCTCACACTATTCCTATATAGCCGAATGGTTCTTTTTTTCCGGCGTAGTAAGCTACAATATGAGAGATTATTCCGAAGCCTGGTAAAATTAAAATGTAGACTTCTGGGTGGCCAAAGAATCAGAATAAGTGTTGATACAAGATGGGATCTCCTCCTCCTGCAGGGTCAAAGAAGGTTGTGTTTAGGTTGCGATCTGTAAGTAGTATTGTAATTCCGGCGGCTAGGACTGGAAGGGATAAGAGGAGTAATACAGCGGTAATTAACACTGCTCACACGAATAGGGGTGTTTGATATTGTGAAATGGCAGGGGGTTTTATATTAATAATTGTTGTGATGAAATTGATTGCTCCTAAAATAGAGGAGACACCAGCGAGATGTAGGGAAAAAATTGTTAAATCAACGGAGGCTCCTGCGTGAGCGAGATTTCCTGCAAGCGGTGGATAAACAGTTCAACCAGTTCCTGCCCCGGCTTCTACTCCTGAGGATGCTAGAAGAAGAAGGAATGAGGGTGGAAGAAGTCAGAAGCTTATGTTGTTTATTCGTGGAAATGCCATATCTGGTGCTCCGATTATTAGAGGGATAAGTCAGTTCCCAAAGCCACCGATTATGATTGGTATTACTATAAAGAAAATTATGATGAAGGCGTGCGCCGTAACGATAACATTGTAAATTTGATCGTCGCCTAGGAGGGAGCCGGGTTGATTCAGCTCTGCTCGGATTAGTAGGCTTAGGGCAGTTCCGACTATTCCAGCTCAGGCACCAAATACTAAATAGAGGGTGCCAATGTCTTTGTGATTAGTGGAGAAAAATCAGCGTGTGATTGTCACAGGTAGGATGGCCGAGGGTTAGGCGGTGGATTGTAGCTCCATATACAGAGGTTCAAGTCCTCTTCTTATCAGCCCCGTGGTGTAATAACATGTTGGATTGCAAATCCAAAGACGTAGGCTAATTGCCTGCCGGGGCTTTCCCCGCCTTTTACTAGGCAGGCGGGGAAAGTAGATGAATGCTCGCTGGTTTGGGCGTTTAGCTGTTAACTAAAAGTTTGTAGGATCGAGGCCTACTCATCTAGAAAGGCTTTAGCTTAATTAAAGTGTCTGGGTTGCATTCAGAAGATGTGGGATAAAGTCCTGCAAGTCTTATCAGAGATTAGGAGATTTTCACTCCTACTTAAAGCTTTGAAGGCTTTTGGTCTAGTGTTATCCTAAATCTCTAGTGGATCAGCGCCTGGATTGTTGGGGTGATTGGTAGTAGTAATAGTGTCATTGTTGAGAAAATTGTTAGTGGTAGTGTTATTTGGTTATTTGTTAGACGTCATGGTATAGTAGCATTATTTGTGTTTGGGGAGATTGTTAATGTTATAGCGTATGTTAGGCGTAGGTAGAAGTATAGGCTTAGTAAGGCGCTGAGGGCGATGATGGTGGCTGTAAGGGGGAGTTGTTGTTTTGTTAGTTCTTGTAGGATAAGTCATTTTGGCATAAAGCCTGTTAGTGGGGGTAGACCCCCTAGGGACAGTAAGGTGAGTATTGTTATTACGGCGATTGTTGGGGTTTTTGATCAGGTTAAGGCTAATGTGTTAATTTTTGTAGCCATTAGGAATTTAAATGTTAGGAAGGCTGTTGTTGTTATAACAATATAAATTATTAGGGTTATAATTGTTAATTTGGGCTGTAGTTGAAGGATAATAATTATTCAGCCAAGGTGTGCAATTGATGAGTAAGCTAGTATTTTTCGTAGTTGTGTTTGGTTTAACCCTCCTCAGCCTCCTACTATTGTTGAGATTAGTCCTAGTATCATTAGGAGTGTAGGGTTAGTGAATGGTGCAATTTGTACAATTAATGCGAATGGGGCCAGTTTTTGTCAGGTGGATATAATTAGTCCTGTGGTTAGGTCTAGTCCTTGTAGAACTGATGGTAATCAGAAGTGTATAGGAGCTAGTCCTAGTTTTAGGGCCAAGGCAATTATGGTTAGTATTGTGGAGGCTTGATGTGATGAGTAATTAATGTTCCATTCTCCTGTCATTCATGCGTTTATTGAGCTTGCAAAGAGGATGGTTGCTGCGGCGGTGGCTTGTGCTAGAAAATATTTTGTTGTAGCTTCTACTGCTCGGGGGTGGTGATGTTGCGCTATAAGTGGGAGGATGGCTAGTGTATTAATTTCTAAGCCTATTCAAGCTAGTAGTCAGTGGGAACTGGAAAAAGTGAGTGTTGTGCCTAAACCGAGGCTTAATAGAAAAATTGTTAGTACGTATGGATTCATTAGTAAGAGAAGGAATTTAACCTACATTTTTGGGGTATGGGCCCAAAAGCTTTATTTAGCTTATCTTACTAGAAAGTGGTGTAGTGGAAACACTTAGAGTTTTGATCTCTAGGATATGGGTTCGAGTCCCTTCTTTCTAGGAGCTGGGAGGATTTTAGCCTCCATAAGTCACTCTATCAAAGTGGTCCTTCGGCATTCGGGCACAGCTCCTTACAGTGCTATAGCTGAGGGGGTAGTCCTGTGAATGAGATTGGAAGGGCGACGTGTCATAAAATCAGAGCTAAGGTGAGGGGTAGGAAATTTTTTCATACTAGGTGTATAAGTTGGTCATATCGGAATCGGGGGTATGAGGCTCGTACTCATAAAAATAGTATTGATAAAGCTGCGGCTTTAATTATAATATTAATGGAGGTTAGTTGTGGTAAAGTTGGGATATGTGAGGCGCCTAAGAATAAGATGGCTGATAGTGTATTCATTAATAGGATGTTGGCATATTCGGCTAGAAAAAATAGTGCGAATGGGCCTCCTGCGTATTCTACATTAAATCCAGATACCAGTTCAGATTCTCCTTCGGTTAAATCAAATGGGGCTCGGTTAGTTTCTGCTAGGGTTGAAATATATCATATTGCTGCTAATGGTCAGGCTGGTACTATAAGTCATATTGCTTCTTGGGTTGTGTTAAATATTTGAAGGGTGAAGCCGCCAGAGAATACCATAATTGAGAGTAGGATGAGTCCTAGGCTCACTTCGTAAGAAATGGTTTGGGCTACGGCTCGTAGGGCTCCAATTAGGGCATATTTTGAATTCGATGCTCATCCTGAGCCTAGAATTGAGTATACTGCTAGACTTGATAGTGCAAGAATAAATAGGATTCCGAGGTTTAGGTCTATTACAGGGTATGGAATTGGTATGGGTGCTCATAGTGTCATGGCCAATGTGAAAGCTAGTATGGGTGTAGCGAGGAAAAGGAATGGGGAAGACGTAGATGGGCGTACTGGTTCTTTAATAAATAGTTTTACCCCATCGGCGATAGGTTGCAGAAGTCCGAATGGGCCTACTACGTTTGGTCCTTTTCGTAGTTGTATGTATCCTAGTACTTTTCGTTCAATGAGTGTGAGGAATGCTACCGCTAGTAGCACCGGAACAATGTAGGCTAGTGGGTTAATAATGTGTGTGAGTAGGGTTATCATAACTAAGGGGAGGATTTGAACCTCCGGCTGAAAGGGCTTAGGCCTTTTGCAATTACCGGGCTCTGCCACCTTAGTAATTTTATCTAAATTTGTCATTTGTGCTTTCCTTTATCTATTTTAGTTGTTTTCATTAGATTGGGTAAGGGCTTGTTTTTAACATAGGCCCTATTTTTCCGGTCCTTTCGTACTAGGAGAAATGGCATTACAGATAGAAACTGACCTGGATTACTCCGGTCTGAACTCAGATCACGTAGGACTTTAATCGTTGAACAAACGAACCCTTAATAGCGGCTGCACCATTAGGATGTCCTGATCCAACATCGAGGTCGTAAACCCCCTTGTCGATAGGAACTCTAAAAGGGGATTGCGCTGTTATCCCTAGGGTAACTTGGTCCATTGATCGGCATTTTGCCGGATCTGTGTGGTCAGAAATTCTGTGACTTAGAAATGTCTTTCTTGGTTTTAAGGTTAGTCCTCAGTCCATGTGGAAGTTTATTTTTATTCCGTGGTCGCCCCAACCGAAGATTATGATCAGTTACTATTTGGTTCTATTTGATAAATATTTGACATAGTTGATTTTTAATCTTAAGCTCCAAAGGGTCTTCTCGTCTTGTATTTGCATACCCGCTTCTGCACGGGCAGATCAATTTCATTGACTTGAAAAGGGAGACAGTTAGGCCCTCGTTCCACCATTCATACAGGTCTTCATTTAAAAGACAAGTGATTGCGCTACCTTTGCACGGTCAAAATACCGCGGCCGTTTAACATAGTCACTGGGCAGGCAGGACCTCCTATACATTGATTTTTGCGGGAGGCGATGTTTTTGGTAAACAGGCGAGGCTTGTGTTTGCCGAGTTCCTTCCTTTTCTTTTAGTCTTTCCTTGTGGCCTTCCGGTGTGGGGTTAACGATTAAGTTATGTGAAGTTTTCTTGTTGTTTATTTGGTTCACATTTCCCTCTTGTGTATTGGGTTCGTTAAATGTTTTAGTGGTTGGTCCAATCTAATTTACACTTAGGCTAGGAGAAGGGCTTATAGATACCTTCTTATTACTCATTTTAGCAGTATCGTTTCCATGTCGGCATGGAGTGGCCTAATAGTATTAGGGGTTTTGGATTGGGGTATTGGTATGAGTGATTTTTATCTGCTTGAGCTTTAACGCTTTCTATTTGGATGGCTGCTTTTAGGCCCACTGAAGCAGTGATCTTTGTAACTATAATCCTTAACCTCCTGTGTAGGTTGTTTCCTTTTTCAAAGGGGCTGTACCCCCTTTGACTAACTCTCACATATTGCTCTCTGTCATAATATTATGGTTGTCGGCTTGAGGGGTGTGAGGCTGAACTTCTATCCATTTCTTAGGCAACCAGCTATAACTAAGTTCGGTAGGTCTGTCACCCCTACCCAAAGATCTTCCCACTCTTTTGCCACAGAGACGGGTTGGTCCTATATAATAGACTGTCTTGGGGTAGCTCACATAGTTTCGGGGTTTTGAACTAAAGTACTCTTTGCTCAGAATAACTAGCTAAATCATGATGCAAAAGGTACGAGTTTTAGTCTCTGCTCTGTTGTGCTTTGATGGTTTGTTTCATTTCTTTTTCAGCTTTCCCTTGCGGTACTTTATCTATTGCTTTTTGTGTCTTTTTTATCTCATATACTTGGACGGAAAAATGTTTTGGTTGGTTGATTTTAGTCTTTCTAAACCTATTAATGTTGTTAGTTAGTTGGTGTGTTTAAGCTAGCTTTAGGGCTCAGGATGATCCAACTTGCATGGATGTTTTCTCGGTGTAAGTGAGGTGCTTAACTGTCTCAGCCACATCCTGATTGTTCCAAGTGCACCTTCCGGTACACTTACCATGTTACGACTTGCCTCCCCGATGTGTCTTTTTATGAATTATTTATCGTTTGGGGTTTATATGTGGGGGAGAGTGACGGGCGGTGTGTGCGTGTCTCAGAGCCTGGTTCAAAAGGACTCTCTATTTGCTTTTTACTACTAAATCCTCCTTCAGGCATATGTTTCAGTAAACCATTCGTTATTTTCTGTAATAGAAAATGTAGCCCATTTCTTCCCATTTCGTGCGCTACACCTCGACCTGACGTTTTGGGTTTTGTCCATTTTGCTTACTGTTTTGCCTTCATAGGGTAAGCTGGCGACGGCGGTATATAGGCGGGATTAACAAGAAGTGGTGAGGTTTAACGGGGGTTATCGGTTCTAGAACAGGCTCCTCTAGGTGGGTCTGAGACACCGCCAAGTCCTTTGGGTTTTAAGCTATGCTCGTAGTACCCTGGCGGATAGTTTTGTAAAATATATCTTGGTTTAAGGCTAAGCATAGTGGGGTATCTAATCCCAGTTTGTTTCTTAGCTTTCGTGGGTTCGGACCTGTAATAAAGTTACTTTCGTTTGTGGTTTTCGTTCTTTCATGGGCGTATGACGGCTTGGTAAGTCTTTAACTTTATTTTATTGTTGTCCTAACCACCCTTTACGCCGTGTTTATCAACTAGAGTCTTTCGTATAACCGCGGTGGCTGGCACGAATTTTACCGACTCTTTTAACCTTAACTAAGTCAAGCTTTCACTTATGGCTTAATATCTACTACTGCTGAACTCCCTTGGGGGTGTGGCAAAGCAAGGCGTCTTGGGCTGGGATGGTTGTGCCTGATGCCTGCTCCTCGTCCCCGGAAGGGGGATTGAGGGCATTCTCACAGGGATGCGGATACTTGCATGTATGAATTAGGTTAAAGCTGATAGTAAAGTCAGGACCAAACCTTTATGCTCGTGGAACTTTCTAGGGTTCATCTTAACATCTTCAGTGTTATGCTTTACTTAAGCTACACTAGC